GGAATAATCACATTAATAGTTGCATTGACAGTTATCTTCGGGCTCAAATCTGTATTGATAGTTACATTTTAAGTGGTAGTCACAATTACAGTGACAGTTACATTTATAGTTACATTTGTGGTGAAGGTGGAAATAGTAGTGAAAGTGAGAGTTCCAGTATAAGAACTAGCACGGATGGAAGTGATTTAACTAGAACAGAAAGTTCTAATGATCTAGATGTAACTCAAAAATACAGGCATTTGTGGGTTCAATGCGAAAATTGTTATGGATTAAATTATAAGAAATTTTTGAAATCAAAAATGAATATTTGTGAACAATGTGGATACCATTTGAAAATGAGTAGTTCAGATAGAATCGAACTCTCGATTGATCCAGGTACTTGGGACCCTATGGATGAAGACATGGTCTCTTTGGATCCCATTGAATTTCATTCGGAAGAGGAACCTTATAAAGATCGTATTGATTCTTATCAAAGAAAGACAGGATTAACTGAGGCTATTCAAACAGGCACAGGTAAATTAAACGGTATTCCCGTAGCAATTGGGGTTATGGATTTTCAGTTTATGGGGGGTAGTATGGGATCCGTAGTAGGCGAGAAAATCACCCGTTTGATCGAGTATGCTACCAATCAATTTTTACCTCTTATTTTAGTGTGTGCTTCTGGAGGAGCACGCATGCAAGAAGGAAGTTTGAGCTTGATGCAAATGGCCAAAATATCTTCCGCTTTATATGATTATCAATCAAATAAAAAATTATTCTATGTAGCAATCCTTACATCTCCTACTACTGGTGGGGTGACAGCTAGTTTTGGTATGTTGGGGGATATCATTATTGCCGAACCCAATGCCTACATCGCATTTGCGGGTAAAAGAGTAATTGAACAAACATTGAATAAGACAGTCCCTGAGGGTTCACAGGCGGCTGAATATTTATTCCATAAGGGCTTATTCGATCTAATCGTACCACGTAATCCTTTAAAAGGTGTTTTGAGTGAGTTATTTCAGCTCCACGCTTTCGTTCCCTCGAATCAAAATTCAATCAAGTAAAGCCTTACTTAAAACTTCAAAAATTCATTATTTTATTTGTGACGAACAAGTAGTTATTTAGTTTATAGGAATCAAAGTAAAAATTCGAAGAATGGATTTTTCTTTGGTAACATAAGATAAAATTGTAGAAAGAATCATGCGGAGAAATTTTTTTTACCGATATTCCTGATTAGTAATTAGGAAACCCCTATCAAACAAAATAAAAGAGCGAATTATTTCTTCCGCAAAATTTGGCAAGGGGAATAAAATGAATTTCATGCTCCCCTTCTTACATTACATGTGTATATATAATTCAACTATAGCAAATAGCGGCATAGAGTCTTGCATCTTTCTACATCTCTAGAGGATCTCTAGTTTTACTAAGAATCCCTGTTGTTGGATCGGATTATAACGAACTTTTTGGGAATTTGTAAGAAAATCTTTATTAAATTTTAATAAAAAAAATGATAAGACAAGATAATAAATAAAATAATACAAAAGTCTATTATGATACATATATTTCATGTCGAAAGATGAGTAAATTTAATTCGACATTCCTCATTCCTTTTCTATATATACTCACGTAGATATTACTTAGTATAATTATATATGAATTAGTATAATTATAAGATACCTTTTATAACAATCAATAAATAACAGGTAAAAATATTAATATAACAATTAATATAACAATAAATAACAGGTACAAATATTAAGTCGAGGTATCCATTCTATGACAACTCTCACCACCTTACCCTCTATTTTTGTGCCTTTAGTGGGCCTAGTATTTCCGGCAATTGCAATGGCTTCTTTATCTCTTCATGTTCAAAAAAACAAGATTTTTTAAATATGCTAGTGCCGTCCATTTTTTTTTTTCAAAACTTCGACTTTGACGATAACACAGCTATCTATTTAGTAGACTAGAGTCTAACATGTGGCTTACTCCAAACATAAGCGATTATACATGCGTAAACATGATATCTGAGGAAATGAATTATACGTATTTCAAAATAGAAAATATATAACAGATCAAGCGACGAATGTTTGAGATGTAAAGTCAATATATCGATATGGATGTAGGTATCTATAGGGAATCATCTAAAGGTGATGTTATTATTTTAGATCTAAGTAATTCGATGAATTACTCCTAAAGTAAAGGTTCACATCAAAATAGTGCTAGTTGATTAGAGTTACTTCGGAAACAAAAAAAGTAAAATCGATTTTTGTTATTCTATCAATTCCAATAAAATGCAACGAGATTTAGTATGAGTTGGCGATCAGAACGTATATGGATAGAATTTATAAGAGGATCTCGAAAAATCAGCAATTTCTGCTGGGCCTTTATCCTTTTTTTAGGTTCATTAGGTTTTTTTTTGGTTGGAACTTCCAGTTATCTTGGTAGGGATTTGATATCTTTATTTCCGTCTCAGCAAATAATTTTTTTTCCACAGGGGATCGTGATGTCTTTCTATGGGATCGCAGGTCTCTTTATTAGCTCCTATTTGTGGTGCACAATTTTGTGGAGTGTAGGTAGCGGTTATGATCGATTCGATAGAAAAGAAGGAATAGTGTGTATTTTTCGTTGGGGGTTTCCTGGAAAAAATCGTCGAATCTTCCTCCGATTCCTTATGAAAGACATTCAGTCCATCAGAATAGAAGTTAAAGAGGGTATTTATGCACGTCGTGTCCTTTATATGGAAATCAGAGGCCAAGGGGCCATTCCCTTGACTCGTACCGATCAGAATCTGACCCCACGAGAAATTGAGCAAAAGGCTGCCGAATTGGCCTATTTCTTGCGTGTACCAATTGAAGTTTTTTGAAAAAGAAAGTTCAGAATGAATGCTTTCTTAGTTCGTAGCAAGAGGGATAAAACTCAAATTAAAGAATAGTCTTTTTTCTAGACCATAGTAATAGTATAACTTAACTGGAATTTCTTCAGAATGCTCATTTGAGCCAAAGCAGACGTATACGGAACAGCCAGAAAACTGTCTTTGTCCGAAATTTTTATGCGTATGTAAATCAACTCCACAGTAACAAAAGTGGATTCTTTTTATTTTCTTTCTGTATTATTTCGAAATTCAAGGATTAACTAATGAATCACAAATAAAAAACTAAAAAACAGGGAATGGATTCATAATACTATCCATATGACTTGTAATAGAACTTATGTTTGATATAAATATTAGTAGTGTATAGAGTTAACGAATGAAGTGAGTTCATTAAAAAATCAAAGATGAAAAAATGGCAAAAAAGAAAGCATTCATTCCCCTTCTATATCTTGCATCTATAGTATTTTTGCCCTGGTGGATCTCTCTTTCATTTAAAAAAAGCCTAGAATCTTGGGTTACTAATTGGTGGAATACTGGTCAATCCGAAATTTTTTTGAATGATATTCAAGAAAAGAGTATTATAAAAAAAGTTATCGAATTAGAGGAACTCTTTCTCTTGGACGAAATGCTAAAGGAATACCCAGAAACACATCTACAAAAGCTTCGTATCGGAATCTACAAAGAAACGATCCAATTGATCAAGATGCACAATGAGGATCGTATCCATACGATTTTGCACTTCTCGACAAATATAATCTGTTTCGTTATTCTAAGTGGTTATTCTATTCTTGGTAATGAAGAACTTGTTATTCTTAACTCTTGGGTTCAAGAGTTCCTATATAACTTAAGCGACACAATAAAAGCTTTTTCTATTCTTTTATTAACTGATTTATGTATAGGATTCCATTCGCCCCATGGTTGGGAACTAATGATTGGTTCTGTCTACAAAGATTTTGGATTTTCTCATAACGATCAAATTATATCCGGTCTTGTTTCCACTTTTCCAGTCATTCTTGACACAATTTTTAAATATTGGATCTTCCGTTATTTAAATCGTGTATCTCCGTCACTTGTAGTGATTTATCATTCAATGAATGACTGAAAAATCTAATGTTTGTTACTTCTTTGTACATAAGTAAAACATTCAAAATTGTACTTATTCCTTCTACCCATGCAGAAGGATGCCTCCTATATTCGAGTAACATTATTTCAGTAAATAGCAGAATCATGGATAGGGAACTATACTAGGGACCTACCTAATTTTATTGTAGAAATTTTTGGGCTCAATGATTGGACCATGCAAACTAGAAATACCTTTTCTTCGATAAAGGAAGAGATTACTCGATCTATTTCCGTATCACTCATGATATATATAATAACTTGGGCACCCGTTTCAAATGCATATCCCATTTTTGCACAGCAGGGTTATGAAAATCCACGAGAAGCAACCGGCCGTATTGTCTGTGCCAACTGCCATTTAGCTAATAAGCCCGTGGATATCGAGGTTCCACAAGCGGTACTTCCTGATACTGTATTTGAAGCAGTTGTTCGAATTCCTTATGATATGCAACTGAAACAAGTTCTTGCGAATGGTAAAAAGGGCGGTTTGAATGTGGGGGCTGTTCTTATTTTACCCGAAGGGTTTGAATTAGCCCCCCCCGATCGTATTTCTCCCGAGATTAAAGAAAAGATGGGCAATCTGTCTTTTCAGAGCTATCGTCCCACTAAAAAAAATATTCTTGTGATAGGGCCTGTTCCTGGTCAGAAATATAGTGAAATCACCTTTCCTATTCTTTCCCCGGACCCTGCGACTAAGAAAGATGTTCACTTCTTAAAATATCCCATATACGTAGGCGGGAACAGGGGAAGGGGTCAGATTTATCCCGACGGGAGTAAGAGTAATAATAATGTTTATAATGCTACAGCAGCAGGTATAGTAAGCAAAATAATACGAAAAGAAAAAGGAGGATATGAAATAACCATAGTGGATGCAGCGGATGGGCGTCAAGTGGTTGATATTATCCCTCCAGGACCAGAACTTCTTGTTTCAGAGGGCGAATCTATCAAACTTGATCAACCATTAACGAGTAATCCTAATGTGGGAGGGTTTGGTCAGGGAGATGCGGAAATAGTCCTTCAAGATCCA